GGGGTATTCATGTTTGGCATATGCCTGCCCTAACCGAAATATTTGGGGATGATTCCGTACTACAGTTCGGTGGAGGAACTTTAGGACACCCTTGGGGAAATGCACCCGGTGCAGTAGCTAATCGGGTGGCTTTAGAAGCATGTGTACAAGCTCGTAATGAGGGACGCGATCTTGCTCGTGAAGGTAATGATATTATTCGTGAAGCTACCAAATGGAGCCCTGAGCTAGCCGCTGCTTGTGAAGTATGGAAAGCGATCACATTCGAGTTCGAACCAGTGGATAAGCTAGATATATAGACAAAATAAGCGCGTATAATTCAGCAATTCCTGTTTGTTCTCCTAATTGATTGCAATGAAACTTGGCCCAATCTTTTCCTCAAAAAAAGAAAGATTGGGCCGAATCGGATAAAGAATAAACATCTTATACTAATACTATACTATGAACTATGAGGGTCTTTGTGTATTTACATATATCTTTTTTTATATGTACAGACCTTACAATATACAATACAATATACAAGTATATACAAAATCTAAACATAAGAAGATAAGATCGAAGGAAGACTAAACAACTTATCTATTCTATTATTCCTTGTTGGAGCCATAGGCTGAATTATGGATCCTTGGGATTGGATTGGTGGATCATTTTATATTCCTTAGTTTCAGGCCATAGATCAAGCCAAGGGAAGGATTCCTTATACCCCTATCCTGTATATTGTCTTTTTCGTTCCCTATTGTCTTTTTCGTTCCCTGTTGTAATATAAACTCATTTTCTTATTTGACTATATGACACGATATTCTACGAGACGATAATTCATTTTTAATTTATGGGAAGAAACAACTATGTATCTTTTTGATGAGAATTGAAAGTTTTACATGAGAAAAACCTGTCTTTATATATCATATATCTTTTTTTGAGGAAAAGATTCTATCATAATCTCTATCATAATATTGAAATGATTCACCGGATTCCTCAAAAAGAGAATCTTTTCTTTTCAAGACTCGCTCGTTTTTCATTAACAATCTTAATGATTGGATCATATACTTCATTTGAATTCTGATGAGAAATAAAAAGAAAAAAAAAAATAGTAAAATGATTTTTTCTTCATCGTTTTTTCTTCATCGAATGACTATTCATCTATTAGTATTAGGTTTTTATCAAATAGGGGGCAGAAAGAATCTATGGAAAAATGTTGGTTAAATTCTATGTTGTCTAACAAGAAGTTAGAACATAGATGTGGACTAAGTAAATCAATGGATGATAGTCTTGATGCTCTTGGACATACCAGTGGAAGTGAAGAAACTATTCTAAATGATACGGAGAAAAAGATTTCTAGTTGGGACAGTTATAGTTTTAGTAATATTAATTATCTAAATTATTTATTTGATAACAGGGATATTTGGAGTTTGATCTCTGATCATACTTTTTTAGTTAGAAATAGTAATGGTGATACTTATTCTGTATATTTTGATATTGAAAATCAGATTTTTGATATTGACAATGCTAGTTTGAGTGAACTAGAGATTCTTTTTTCTAGTTATTTGAATAGTGGGTCTAATAGTAATAATTACTACTATTATTATTCCATGTATGATACTCAATCTAATTGGAATAATCACATTAATAGTTGCATTGATAGTTATCTTCGTTTTGAAATTAATAGTGACATTTACAGTGGTATCGACAGTTACATTTTTAGTTTTATTTGTACGGAAAATATAAGTAGTATTGAAAGTGGAAATTCTAGTATCAAAACTAGTAGCAGTTCTTTCAATAGAATAGAAAGATCTAATGATTTCGATATAAATACAAAATACAAACAGTTATGGGTTCAATGTGAGAATTGTTATGGATTAAATTATAAAAAATTTTTTAGTTCAAAAATGAATATTTGTGAACACTGCGGATATCATTTGAAAATGAGTAGTTCAGATAGAATCGAACTCTTTATAGATCCTGGCACTTGGGAGCCTATGGATGAAGATATGGTTTCTATGGACCCCATTGAATTTCATTCAGAGGAGGAACCTTATATAGATCGCATCTCTTTTTCTCAAATAAAAACGGGTTTAACTGAAGCTGTTCAAACGGGCGTAGGTCAACTAAATAGTATTCCCATAGCAATGGGAGTTATGGATTTTCAGTTTATAGGAGGTAGTATGGGATCCGTAGTAGGTGAGAAAATCACCCGTTTGATCGAGTATGCTACTAATCGATCTCTACCTGTCATTATTGTGTGTGCTTCTGGAGGAGCACGCATGCAAGAAGGGAGTTTGAGCTTGATGCAAATGGCTAAAATATCTTCTGCTTTATATGATTATCAATTAAATAAAAAGTTATTCTATATATCAATCCTTACATCTCCTACAACTGGCGGAGTTACAGCAAGTTTTGGTATGTTGGGAGATATCATTATTGCTGAACCTAATGCCTACATTGCGTTTGCGGGTAAAAGAGTAATTGAACAAACATTGAAAAAGACAGTACCCGATGGTTTACAGGTGGCTGAGTATTTATTCGATAAGGGCTTATTCGACCCAATCGTACCACGTAATCCTTTAAAAGGTGTTCTGAATGAGTTATTTCAGCTACATGGTTTCCTTCCCTTGAATCAAGATGAAAAAAAAGATTGAAATTCTTCATTTTCAAATGGAAGTATAGCACTAGCTTCAGTTATTTTTATTTGTAGCGCATACGCATTTAGTTCATTATAATGAAAAAAATAAAACTAAGAAGATGGTATTTTCTTTGGAGACATCCGTTATAAATGTAGTAAAAGTTAGAAGTTTTGGATAATGACTTTTTGACCCGGATCCCTTTTTTATTCTACCTCTCTTCCTGATTAGGAATAAGCATCCCTCTATTGACAAGATAAAAAAGAATTTCTTTCTCCTTCCGAGAAATCCGGGAAATAAAAATAAATTTCTCCGTCCTTTTGACATATTCATATATAGAACAACAAAAAATAGATAAAAAAAGATATCGAAAAAATGAAAAGAAAATATTAAAAATATTAAATAAAAAGAAATAAGAAATCTCAAATCAAAGAAATAAAATAGAAATATTCAAATAACAAATAATAAGAATATAGAAGTTCTTTCTATTTAGCGAAAATCCCCGTTTTTCACTAGGAATCCCTGTTTGTTGGATAAGATTGGTTAAAGTCGGGAACTCATAAGAAACTCTTTTCTATCTTTCCTTTCAAAGAAAAAAAGGTGTTTTGATGAAAGGAAAGATAGAAAGACGATGAAGATAAAGATGGGAGAAGAAGAATTCAATTTCTTAAAGCGGATTCTCATAAATATTCGTGTAGAAAGAGGAATAGGTACACTTCATTGAGTTCTACATTCGTTATTGGTTATGAAATATTTCATATTAATATTATCTTAATATTCTATCTAATAGATAGACTTATCATAAGATATCTTTATAATTATAATAGGTACAAATATGAAATTGAGGTACCCATTCTATGATAGATTTTAGCCTTCCCTCTATTTTTGTTCCTGTAGTGGCCCTAGTCTTTCCGGCAATCGCAATGGCTTCTTTATCTCTTTATGTCCAAAGAAATAAGATTGTCTAAATATGATGGGACCAAATCTCATCAATTTATTTCAAAACTGGATCATCATACAGATACTTTTTTAATGTAATATGGTAGGATATATGATATGTGGCTTTTCCGAAAACAAATGGAAGAGTTGTTTTGTTATGTATGCCGATGCATAATATACGCATTAATGCATGTATATGCGGTTATAGCTTAATCAATTAAATGATTAAATTCAAAATGATCAGCAAATCTTTTTTGAAAAATATTTGAAATAGAAACTAAATTTATCTAACCAATTATTCCTAAGAGTTCCTGTTGGAATGCTGCTAGTTGATGAAAGTTACTTCGGGATCAAGCAATAAAAGTCGAGTCAAATCCTTTTGGATTATTCTCTCAATTCCAATCGAATGCAACTGGATCTAGTATAGTATGAACTGGCGATCAGAACATATATGGATAGAACTTATAACAGGGTCTCGAAAAACAAGTAATTTTTGCTGGGCCTTTATCCTTTTTTTAGGGTCACTAGGATTCTTAGTGGTTGGAACTTCCAGTTATCTTGGTAAAAATCTGATATCCGTATTTCCTTATCAGCAAATTCTTTTTTTCCCACAAGGGATCGTGATGTCTTTTTATGGGATCGCAGGTCTATTCATTAGTTCTTATTTGTGGTGCACAATTTCATGGAATGTAGGTAGTGGTTATGACCAATTCAATAGAAAAAAAGGGATAATGTCCCTTTTTCGTTGGGGATTTCCTGGAAGAAATCGTCGCGTCTTCCTTCGTTTCTTTCTGAAAGATATCCAATCAATCAGAATGGAGGTGAGAGAGGGTCTTTTTCCTCGTCGTGTTCTTTATATGGAAGTCAGGGGCCAAGGAGCTATTCCCTTGACCCGTACTGATGAGAATTTGACTCCACGAGAAATTGAACAAAAAGCTGCCGAATTGGCCTATTTCTTGCGCGTACCCATTGAAGTATTTTGAAATGAACTAAAGAATAAATCTCAGCATGAGAGAAGGAACTTAATACATCTCAAAAGCAGGAGGACGTATATGGAACAATATTAATAAAATCTAATATAACTAATCAAAAATATAACTAATCAAAAATATCACTAATCAAATAGAATATATTAAAAAAAATATATTAAGGAGAATAGAAACTATTTTGTATACGCATACACATGGTGTACAGTTTCACTCTTTATACTAGTAAAAGGTCTAATAATTATAGATTCATCAAATATCCTAACATGTCTTTTGTTTTCGTAAAACATAATTCCTCTTTTTAGGCCTTTGAATTGATACCCTATCCCCGCGCTGCGGTTAGACAGTGAAATCTTTCGAATTCAAAATTCAAAATAGAAATAAAAGAATTAAAGGATCCGGTAGGGTTCGTCTTGAAATCCAAATTCTATTCGTTAGTTCAAATGGGTTTTCGATTTTGAGTCTTTATCGAAAGGAATAAATGAAGGGAAAATTGGTTACAATTTGCCTAATTATGATCTCTGGAATATGGAAATAATATTTACTTTTTTTTTCATTTTAAAAGGGCCCTTATTCTATGTTCTATTCTAGATTATTCTAGATCCAAAGACTCAATTCTTACACAAAAACAAAAATAGGAAAAGATCCATAGGTTCGATACCTTATTCTTGTTTTCTTGTTAGAGTTATAGGCTCTTGTTATATAATTCGTGCTTCATAGAAATCTCAGATAGATCAGATAGAATCGACGAATGAAACAGGTTCATTAACAATTCACATCATGGATACAGAATGAAAAAAAAGAAAGCATTGGCTTCCCTCCCATATCTTGTGTCTATACTCTTTTTGCCCTGGTGGATTTCTCTCTCATTTAATAAATGTCTAGAAACTTGGGTTATTAATTGGTGGAATACCAGGCAATCCGAAATCCTTTTGAATGATATTCAAGAGAAAAATGTTCTAGAAAAATTTATGGAATTAGAAGAACTATTCCTGTTGGACGAGATGATAAAGGAGTACTCGGAGACATATATGCAAAGGATTCGTATAGGAATGCACAAGGAAACAATACAATTGGTCCAAAAACACAATGAATCTCATTTCCATATCATTTTGCATTTCTCTACAAATCTAATCTGTTTTGCTATTCTAAGTGGTTATTTTTTTCTGGGTAATGAAGAACTTTTCATTCTAAATTCTTGGATTCAGGAATTTCTCTATAACTTAAGTGATACAATCAAAGCTTTTTCGATTCTTTTAGTTACTGATTTATGGATCGGATTTCACTCGACCCATGGTTGGGAACTAATGATTGGTTCGATCTACAGCGATTTTGGATTGGCTCAGAATGATCAGATTATATCTGGTCTTGTTTCCACTTTTCCAGTGATTCTAGATACAATTGTGAAATATTGGATCTTCCATTTTTTAAATCGTGTATCTCCTTCGCTTGTAGTAATTTATCATTCAATGAATGAATAATTTATTAGATCTTTTTCTTTATACTTCTACCTTATTTACTTCAAGGTATTCTTACTATAGTACAATTATTTCAGTACAATCAATACAATGGCAAACTTGTGGATAGGGAATTCTACTAGATACCTATCAAATTTATTGTAGAAATTCCGTGGATCAATGATTGGACCATGCAAAATAGAAATACTTTTTCTTGGGTAAAAGAACAGATGACTCGATCTATTTATGTATCGATCATGATATATGTAATAACTCGAGCATCTATTTCAAATGCATATCCCATTTTTGCACAGCAGGGTTATGAAAATCCACGAGAAGCAACTGGGCGAATTGTATGTGCCAATTGCCATTTAGCTAATAAGCCCGTGGATATTGAAGTTCCGCAAGCTGTACTTCCTGATACTGTATTTGAAGCAGTTGTTCGAATTCCTTATGATATGCAATTGAAACAAGTTCTTGCTAATGGTAAAAAAGGAGCTTTGAATGTAGGAGCTGTTCTTATTTTACCCGAGGGATTCGAATTAGCCCCCCTTGATCGTATTTCTCCCGAAATGAAAGAAAAGATGGGCAATCTTTCTTTTCAGTGTTATCGTCCTAATAAAAGAAATATTCTTGTGATAGGTCCTGTTCCCGGTCAGAAATATAGTGAAATCGTCTTTCCTATTCTTTCCCCCGACCCTGCGACGAAAAAAGACGTTCACTTCTTAAAATATCCCATATATGTAGGTGGGAACAGAGGAAGGGGTCAGATTTATCCTGATGGTAGCAAGAGTAACAATACAGTTTATAATGCTACATCTGCTGGTATAGTAAGCAGAATAGCACGTAAAGAAAAGGGGGGATATGAAATATCCATAGTTGATGCATTAGAAGGACGTCAAGTGGTTGATATTATACCTCCAGGACCAGAACTTCTTGTTTCAGAAGGTGAATCCATCAAGCTTGATCAACCATTAACAAGTAATCCAAATATAGGAGGGTTTGGTCAGGGAGACGCGGAAATAGTGCTTCAAGATCCATTACGAGTTCAAGGCCTTCTGTTCTTCTTGGCATCTGTGATTTTGGCACAAATCTTTTTGGTTCTGAAAAAGAAACAGTTTGAAAAGGTTCAATTGTACGAAATGAATTTCTAGATCTATAGATTTCTTAAAAGAAAGTTGGTAAAAGTGCCAAATTCTTGTTGATCGATAGAATGATATATGATTCAAAAAATTCTATAAGTCTTTTCTTTATTTTTTTTTTTTTTACTCTTTTTTATTTTGCGGGATGTCTGAAACTCATTACTTGTATACCATTCCTAATGATAGAAAATAAGTATACAAATAGAAAGAAATATAATACAAGGCAAGGAGGACGGGAAAAATGAAATTAGTATTCTTAGTCTTCCTAATCGTCTATTCGATTCGATACAAGACGACACAAGAAAAGGATTTTCTTGTGTCGTCTTGTATCGAATCAAATCATGTCTCCTGTTTGCCAAAG